TGATCTTGTAAGAGATCCGCTACAGAACGAATACGTTTATTTTTTAAATGATTCATGTCGTCAAGTGTACCCATTCCAAATTTCATTCCAATCAAATGATCTGCAGCAGCTAATATATCTCGCGGTAGCAAAAATGTATTGTTATGAGGTATATCAAGGTTTAGTCTCTGATTTATATTTAGTCGACCAATCCTTCCTAATTCACATCTTTGTTGAAAGAATTTCTTTTGTAATTCCTTACATAAGGATTCAGAAAATACCGGATCTCCGCCTACACAAGTAAATTGTTGATAAAACTCCAAAATGGCATTTTCCTTTGACCCAATTTTCCTTTTCTCCTTATCATTCAGGAAAGACAAGAAAATTTCAGGGTAGCACACATTTTCTATAATTTCTTTTAGATTCGAACCCATAGCTGATGATAGAACTAGAATAGATATTTTCTGTTTCCTACTCACACGAGCCCATATCCTTGCTTTTCTATCAATCTCTAATTCTACTCTTCCGCCCCAATCGGATATTATAGTACCGGTATATACCGAAATTCCGTTATGGTCCAATTCTGACCGGTAATAGATACCCGGGCTTTGCAATATTTGATTAATTACAATTCTGTATATTCCATTTACTATAGAAGTTCCCGAGGAATTCATTAGAGGAATATTTCCAATAAAAATTGTTTGTTCTTGCATATCCCTAATGTTTTTCCAAATTAATCCTGCGGATACATATAATTCAGAAGAATATGTGAGTGATTCATATATAGCATCTCTTTCTTTTATTAAAGGTTCTACTAATTGATAAGTTTCGACAAATAATTGAAATTCAATTTCTTGATCTGTATCTTCAATTTTTGGAAATTTATTAAGTTCTTCTGTTAAGCCCTCATCAATAAACCTACAAAATCCTTTAAATTGTATCTGATTAAATCCCGGTATTGTAGACATTCCCTCATTTCCATCCCCAAGCATTTTGAATTTCTCCATTTAGTGAAAAAAAAATTCCATTATTGGATCGTTCTTTAAATTCAATTATATAGATCGTCCGGCAATGATGAAATTTCTATTCTGTTTACAGAATCACATAAAATTTTATTTAACTCCATATATGAATATGGTATGGAATGTATGAAATACGCATAAACAGAGAAATAAAGAGAATTTTATACTCAAATTGGAATTTGTAACAGATACAACTGGGAAATAATTGGGAAATTCCACTTAACTTAGACTTATGAAATTTTGTTTTGTATAACAAAACAAAAAGTGATTCAATTTCTACCACATTCAATTTCTCCCACTATTATGATATTACATATTCCAATACAATTAAATATCAGTAAAATAAATAAAATATAAAGTATTCGGGATTTGATCTCTTCGATGAGATAAAGAAGCCCAATAATCCGAAACAATATTCAAGTTGATTATTTTAGTTTTAGTACTTAGCTTATTTTCGTGTATTTCATTTTTTATTTAAAGAAAAAATGATTCGCACAGAAGAGTTTTTTTATCTATTTTTTTTATTTTATAATAGAATTCGTATAATATGTTGAAGTGCAGAAGAAGGCTTTATTAAAGATATGTGGATATAATGATCTATATATACGATATATATCTCTCTTTTTATTGCAGTTTTATTGTGGACAGCACATGTCGTGCTCTAGAAAAATTTCCAATAGGAATCATAGACAGATAAGATATCCGATTAGCTATTCGTGTAAAAATAACTTTTCTGGGGTTTACATATACTTATAATTGTTGTTATAATTGAAATTGAGAAGTATTTTTTTAAGGAAAAAATGGAGATTCAAATTCAAATCTAAGAATCGTTCATGAATTCACAGTCAATAGTTAATGGTTCAAATTTGTCCGGAATTATGGACTGAAAATTCAAATTTCGTTTTTCCTTTCAATAGTCAATAGAAAGAAGATAATGTGTGTTTCGCCATACTATAACAAAATGAATCGAAGGGCTGGATACAATCCAAAAAAGGAAGGTATTCTTTTTTTGTTATTTTAGGAAGGGGATTAAGATTAAAAAAAATGGGATTCAAGATGCAAGTAAAAAAGAGGTTTATTACAAAAAAATAAGGGGGGTATTTTAGTCTATTTTCGATCGCCTTGGCGGCATGGCCGAGTGGTAAGGCGGGGGACTGCAAATCCTTTTTCCCCAGTTCAAATCCGGGTGTCGCCTGATCAAAAAAAAAGGGCGCTAAATATCTTATTCCGTTTTACTTTTACTGATATAACTTGTTCAATTTAGAGAAGTATGCATAGGAAAAGGACTCTTGATACTTTCTTGCTTGATTCTATAGGTTTCTATTTTTTATTTAATGAAGAGCAATAAGACTAGTTTTTATTATTCTTACATCTTAGTAAGACTTCCAAAAGCGTTGCTGCAGAGTTTCTTTGTGCTTAATCTTTCCCGGTTCCATAAACAATCATACAAGAACTTCTTATACTTACCTACTTTGGATTTTTTTTGATTGTTTCATCTTCATTAAAGGTATTGGACAAAATACTTTTTTTGACTCTACGCTAGCGATTCTACTATTATTAGTGAACAATAATGGAAAAATTTCGTCATATTCATATAGATAAGGGACATAATTCACATGGATATAGTAAGTCTCGCTTGGGCTGCTTTAATGGTAGTCTTTACATTTTCCCTTTCACTTGTAGTATGGGGAAGAAGTGGACTATAGGGGTACTACTAATTGAGTTGAGAAATGGAATTATATTAATTGATCGTTCTCTAAAAACTTTTCAATTAAATTGAATTTAAAGAATTGAATTCAAAATATCTTAATTTCAAAATTATATTAGATTCGAGTGGAGTAATTTATTCTAGAAATAATAAAAAAATATCTGAATAATACCCTTAGTAATCATAATCAAACAGATATTTTAATGATTTCCACGTTCATATTTTGAAAGTAAAAGGAATACCAATTTCCTATCATTTGTTTTTGTTCCAACCGAATTCTTCTTAAATTTTCTATTTCATTTCAATAAACCGACTCTTACTAGAGTTCTATCTTACTAGAGTTCTATATGGACAATGAAAACAGCACAACCCTTTTTTCTTTTTATTTGTTTCTGTTCAAAGTCAAAGAGAAAAGAGAGTAGTTCTTTATATTAGATATTAGTTATTAAAAGTTCTTTTTTTTTTGATGGGAAATAAGATAGAGATATTGGTTCTTCAACGGTATACTAAGATATTTTCTTGAAGAAATCACATACTGCGCACTTAAGGCTTAGTTTAGTATTTGTTTGATTATTTGAGAAATACAATTCATATTATATTTTTTCTACTTTATTGACTTGACTCGGTTGATATCATGATTCCAAGATTAAAAATCGGCGGGGTTTACTAATCTGTTTAGTCAAAATCAAAAAAAGTTTTCATAAAACTCCTTTCCTTAGATAATCTATCAATTGCTCAATCAATTACTTCTTTGGAATGCTAAAAAATGGGTTTTCCTTTATTAATATATATAGTTATACTCAAACTATTCTTTTTTTTCCTTTTTATTTAATATAGAATTTAATATAGATATAATTTAATATATCTATATTAAAAAATTTCGGGATTCATATTGAAAATAATCTGAAATCTAGGGATAGGAATTAGAATCGTAAGAGTCAGAGGCGCCTTTCGACTATTTCAGATTAATTGGAATTAACACAAATCAACGAAAAAATTGAGACTTTATTTATATGACATTTATATGACATATAGATAATCGATATCCAGATATATGAATATGAAGATGAGATCCGGTAGTATGGTAGAAAGAAATCTAGATTGCTTTCTACCATACTATCGGATCTCATAGAATACTGCTGATTTTAGTCCGCTTCTTTCCTTTCACAAAATAGGAATCCTTTTTTTTGTTTAATTATTGATATTAATTAAGAACTAAGAAGTCAAGGGGGGTCATTCAAATTAATTAGTTTGACTAATAGTTTTTACGTATATTATAAGTAAAAAAGCAGTAGGAACTAGAATAAACAGTGCAGTAGCAATAAATGCGAGAATATTTACTTCCATAATTTCATCCTTTCATTTTTCTAGACTTCACACAATAACTCGGGATTTAATCCCATAGAGATGATAAATCTTTCGTCTCTAAATTCAATGGGATGAATTTCATCTCGATGATATCGAATCGGATCAATATCATGAATAACAATATCTTAGTTATCAAATCGCTTCATTGTCGAGAATTAAATAGTATAACATAGAAAGATCTTTTATCCATATCGAATCAAAAAAAGGATTCCTGATCCACCAATGAAATTGAGAATTTCTTTACTTGATTATTTTATTTTGATTTATTATTCTTTTACATTTTTTCTTTTGTATAATGGCTTCCTTATACAATCAGTATTATCTAACTGCCTTTAACTTACATTGGTTACAAACAAACCCAAACAAACAATAGAAGCAAAAAGGGGAAGGAGAGTTAAGTTCTAAACTCCTTTTTGTTAATAATCTAATCTTATTGAAAAACAAAAAGGTTTGATAAAGACAAGTTAGAGTATAAAAAAAAAGATCGAATATGCTACCGAATTCACTTCTTTTATTTTAGAGTTTGTTTTTTCTTCGGTAGAAATCCTTAAACCTAAAAAAGATTATTCATTCCCTCTCTAAGGGGGGTCCTTTTTTGATCTTTATTTTATAAAGATAAAGATCTTTTTTCTTGGATTAGTAATGGGATGCATATAATATATAAAAACTTCAGTGTAGATTTTGAATGAGATAGATTGTTTCAAATTAAAATTAGTAATTAAGGTTACACAAAATCGGATCCAAAAAAGAAGATACTTTTTTCTAATTAAAAAGATTTCATCAAAAAAATGGAATTCATTTTGTATCGTACAAATAAAAATTACATTTGTGCATATGTTACCGAGAAAGCTATGGCACTCGATTCAATTTTGGACTGGGGTCGGGAGTAATCAAAAAAGCCAAACTCGGTGGGGTATCTCTTGAAATCCGGAATATGACATTCCTAATAATTGTACTAATCTACATAGGTCTTTATCCATCAGTACTAAGTGAAGAAATGGAAATTTTTATATTTGCTTTGATGAAAACGAAAATAAATCGAATAAAATAAATATAATAAATAGAAATTAAAGACCTCCTTTGGGAATGAAATTCTTCTATATTGTCCTCCTTTTCCAGAAAATGGAGAGATTAATTGACAGTTTTATTGGATTTTTTTTATTGGATTGGCTTTGTTTGTATCCATCGGGATTGACGGGGCTCGAACCCGCAGCTTCCGCCTTGACAGGGCGGTGCTCTTACCAATTGAACTACAATCCCAGAGAAATGAAATAAAGTTACAATATACATATTTTTATGATTTATGATTTCATTCAAACCCTTTCTATTGACTATTTTGATTTTAGATTGGAATCGCCGTGTTGTACCATAGACGCGAGTGGTATATCGATACCCACATGGATATATACTAAGGGCACAAATTACTAGTCATCTTTTTCTTATTTCAAATTAAAAGAAAATTGATTATCAATGAATTTTCTTTCAACGAAAAAAGGTATTTTTTCCATTACTCTTTAATCTTCAATTTTCTAGTTCCAAATCCTAATCAGAAATTTTTACTCTTTTTTTCGTATCAGGCATTTAGAAAGAGCAGAACCCAGGAGTTATATCATTTCATGGCGGATCTGTGAATTATTGGGCCGAGCTGGATTTGAACCAGCGTAGACATATTGCCAACGAATTTACAGTCCGTCCCCATTAACCGCTCGGGCATCGACCCAGGAAGAATAAATTCTAGATTTATAGATATAGATTTAGTAAGAATCCCCGATCAACTTCCTTTCGTAATACCCTACCCCCAGGGGAAGTCGAATCCCCGTTACCTCCTTGAAAGAGAGATGTCCTGAACCGCTAGACGATGGGGGCACGTTTACCTGATCATCAGCATACTATGCTCATAATATCAATAGTTTTTTGAAATTGTCAATATAACTAAATGATAGGACTCGATTCGAAAGATTTTTCCGTCTTTTATATGATTCCATAGAATTTTTTGATTTGTGATTTAGATTCATGAATCATTCATTCTAATCGCCATTATTCATTTTAATTAGAATTTTAATTAGAATATAAAGATAAAAGAAAAAAATAAAATAGAAATTAAGAATAAAAATAATATGAAAGATTCTTTCAGGGAATTGATTGGTCCGCCGAAAAAGGAGGCTTAATCCCATTTCTTCGCTTTCATTCATTGATTCATCACTCCGTTCCGTTGTTTGTTAAGATAGATAAGCATATCTATATCTGACTCTAAACCGGTAAATTAAGAAATGAAAAATCCACAAATCTGAGAAATGAGAAGATGGATAAGTATCAACAAGTTATCAATTTTTTTAAGAATTTGGTTCGGGGGACAAATAGAATCTTTTCATCAGTGATTCGATGAAATATCATGGATTCGTGTTGAATTGTTAGTTACATGTATCAATCAAATTAATTTGGTTATGATCGCGGTCAGGTCAATTCAAAGGGGTTCGGTTTTGAAACAATTCATTGTATTGATCAAATTCAATATCAATAAACCTTTTTTACCTATTTTTACTATATTCACTAGTTTAGTCTAAACCCACTAGGTAAATCAAATTTCTCGTTTATGAATCAATTACTATACTATAGGTTTGTTTACTTCATTTATTTACTTTATTATATAGTTAAATATACTTCATAAATATACTTAATTATATTATATTATATTTATATTCTATATATTATATATATATATATTATCATATATATTTTATATATTATCTTTTTATTATATTTTTAATATATTTATATTATATATTTTTTATGTATATTGACTTTATGATTTGGAGTCTATTTCCATAGATATATCTTACCTGTATGCTGGCTCATTCAGGAATTGAATCAAATGAGCCCCTTTAACTCAGTGGTAGAGTAACGCCATGGTAAGGCGTAAGTCATCGGTTCAAATCTGATAAGGGGCTTCTTTCTTGCTTTGACCTTTTTTTTTTCATAAAACTCCAGCGACAGTATTCTTACTTTGAAGGGAGAATTGGGATATTGTTGATATTTGTAATAAACAAAGTAAGAAACTCTAATAATAAATTTTCAAATTCAAGCAATTAGAAATTCTAAATAACTTAGAATTAGAATAAAATTAAGTTAATATTCTAAATATTTATTTCATTATATTTATTATATATTATACTTTATATTATACTAATTCTATTTATTATATTTATACTAAATAATGATAAGTTGGTTCTTAAATCGCCAAATTTTCCTATTTGATATTAGTCCAACCAAATCAATTGTAAAGATTAGATTCTAAATCAACAAAAGAAAAAGTAAGTGGACCTAACCCATTGAATCATAACTTTATCTACTATTCTGATATTAAAATTCTGATATTAAAATTGGATATAGATGAAATTGGAACAGTGAATCAACCCACCCTTT